AAAGAAAGGAAGGAAAAAAAGAAAAGACGAGGGATATGCTGTAGGTCAATATATAGCTATGTCTGCTGACAAAGCACGAAGAGTAATTGATCAAATCCGTGGGCGTTCCTACGAAGAAACACTTATGATATTAGAACTCATGCCCTATCGAGCATGCTATCCGATTTTTAAATTGATTTATTCTGCAGCAGCAAATGCTAGTCACAATAAAGGTTTAAACAAAGCAGGTTTAATCATTAGTAAAGCAGAAGTTAACAAAGGAACTACCATGAAAAAATTAAAACCTCAAGCTCGAGGACGTAGTTATATGATAAAAAGATCTACTTGTCACATAACTATTGTATTAAGAGATATGTCCTACTTTGACGATTTTTTAGAATTTTATGAAAAGTCAATCTGAAAGCGATAAACAAAAGGTACTCGATGGTTTTAAGTATGACCTTTTTTTAGAATTTTATGAAAGTCAATCTGAAAGCGATAAACAAAAGGTACTCGATGGTTTTAAGTATGAACCTTTTGATATAATGGAGTAATATGGGACAAAAAATAAATCCACTTGGTTTCAGACTTGGTACAACCCAAGATCATTATTCCCTTTGGTTTGCACAACCAAAAAATTATTCTGAAGGTCTACAAGAAGATCAAAAAATAAGGAATTGTATCAAAAATTATGTACAAAAAAATACAAAAACATCCTCGGGTGTCGAAGGAGTTGCCCGTATCGAAATTCAAAAAAGAATCGATCTAATACAGGTCATAATCTATATGGGATTCCCAAAGTTATTAATAGAAAATAAACCACGAGGGGTTGAAGACCTAAAAATAAATGTACAAAAAGAATTGAATTGTGTGAACCGAAAACTCAACATTGCTATTACAAGAATTGCAAAACCTTATGGAAACCCTAATATTCTTGCAGAATTTATAGCCGGACAATTAAAGAATAGGGTATCATTTCGAAAAGCAATGAAAAAAGCTATTGAATTAACCGAACAAGCTGATACAAAAGGAATTCAAATACAAATTGCAGGCCGTATCGATGGAAAAGAAATTGCACGTATCGAATGGATAAGAGAGGGCAGGGTTCCACTACAAACCATTCGCGCGAAAATTGATTATTGCGCCTATACCGTTCGAACTATCTATGGGGTATTGGGTATCAAAATTTGGATATTTATAGACGAATAATAAGAATACTTTCCTTAACTTGTCTTTCTATTTTGATTTAAGAAATGATTAAGAAATGACAACTTTTTTCATTCATTTTTTTTCCATCAAAACAATTCTAATTTTTAATTCTATAAGGTTAAATAAAAATTCGATTGACCCTTTGATAGAATTGCTATGCTTAGTGTGTGACTCGTTGGTTTTTGTTAAAAAAAAGTAAGAGCCCATAGTAGGAAGTATGAATTAATAACTAAAAGAACTAATAACCAACTCATCGCATCACATTATCTGGATCCAGGGAAGCAGTCAAGATATGATCTTTTTATCCTATCATTGCAGCAACTGAAATTGTTTTTTTGACATTTGGCATAAACAATAAATCTAATGAATTGTCAAACAAAATCAAAATAAAAATATAAAGGGATGCAGATAAATGGAAAGGCGAGAGAAAGAAAAAAAAAAAAAGAAATATAAAAGATATATGATTCCAATATGTAAGGTCTTTGAATCATCTCATAAAAGACAATGTAATAAAGCATCAATACAGTACAAATTCACATATAATTATATTATATGAATATGTTCTTAGAAAAAAAAGTAAGAGCCTCGAGCCAATAAAGACTAAGAAGGTTGGCTCTAAAATAAATTGAATTAAGAGCTCCGTTGTAGAATTCAGACCTAACCATTAATCAAGAAGCGATGGGAACGATGGAACCTGTGAATACAGAAGATTCAACTGAAAATGAATCCTGATGATTCATCGGGAAGGATGGCGGAACGAACCAGAGACCAATTCATCTATTCTGCAAAGTGATAACCTAACCCTACAGCTAAAATAGATATTGAAAGAGTAAATATTCGCCCGCGAAAATTCCTTTTTTGTTTTTATTGATTGTTAAAATATATAGAATTAAAAACAAAATAAAGATTATTAAAGATTATTATCAAACAAAAAATATTAGATATTTTTTAATATTAGTTTTTATATTAGTTATATATCCAATCCAAATAAAAAAATATCTAATAAATTAGATGAATCCAAAAGAATCTCTTGATTCAGTGTATTATTAAATGTATATCTTAATTAAATATGAAAATTTTTCATTCGCGAGGAGCCGGATGAGAAGAAACTCTCACGTCCGGTTCTGTAGTAGAGATGGAATTAATAAAAAAAAACCATCAACTATAACCCAAAAAGAACCAGATTCCGTAAACAACATAGAGGCCGAATGAAAGGAATATCTTATCGGGGGAATCATATTTGTTTCGGAAGATATGCTCTTCAGGCACTTGAACCCGCTTGGATCACATCTAGACAAATAGAAGCGGGGCGGCGAGCAATGACACGAAATGCACGTCGTGGTGGGAAAATATGGGTACGTATATTTCCAGACAAACCTGTTACAGTAAGACCCGCAGAAACCCGTATGGGTTCGGGGAAAGGATCTCCCGAATATTGGGTAGCTGTTGTCAAACCAGGTCGAATACTTTATGAAATAAGCGGAGTAGCAGAAAATATAGCCCGAAGGGCTATCTCAATAGCGGCGTCTAAAATGCCTATACGAACTCAATTCATTATTTCAGTATAGGAATATAGAACAAAAAAAAACAGATCTTTGGGATAAAAAAATATCCGGTTTTTTTTTTTTGACAAACAATATTTCTTTTTCTTTTTCGACCTTTGCATTTTATTTTTGCATTGAAAGAACCGATAAAAAAAAAAAAAATGATATGATTCAACCTCAGACCCATTTGAATGTAGCAGACAACAGCGGGGCTCGGGAATTGATGTGTATTCGAATCATAGGAGCTAGCAATCGTCGATATGCTCGTATTGGTGATGTTATTGTTGCTGTGATCAAAGAAGCAATACCCAATACGCCCTTAGAACGATCAGAAGTGATCAGAGCTGTAATTGTACGTACCTGTAAAGAACTCAAACGTGACAACGGTATGATAATACGATATGATGACAATGCTGCAGTTATCATTGATCAAGAAGGAAATCCAAAAGGAACTCGAGTTTTTGGCGCGATTGCTCGGGAATTGAGACAAAACTTTACTAAAATAGTTTCATTAGCTCCCGAGGTATTATAAGATGATAAATAGGATATTTGAATGAAATAGTAGATTGTGTATCACGTATATACCTTTCATTTTAAATTTTTTTTTTATTTTTAAAAGTCATAAAAGAAAAAATAAACTAATAAAAAGCATGTTGATTATATCAAAATTCGGAGACACCGCCGATTTTAACTCATCATGGGTAAGGACACTATTGCTGATATAATAACCTCTATACGAAATGCTGACATGAATGGAAAAGGAACGGTTCGAATAGCATCTACTAACATCACCGAAAACATTGTAAAAATACTTTTACGAGAAGGTTTTATAGAAAACGCGAGAAAACATCAAGAAAGAAACAAATCTTTTTTGGTTTTAACTCTGCGCCATAGAAGAAATAAGAAAGGACCATATAAAAATACTTTAAATTTAAAAAGGATCAGTCGACCTGGTCTCCGAATCTATTCTAACTATCAACGAATTCCTAGAATTTTAGGCGGAATGGGGATTGTAATTCTTTCTACCTCTCGAGGTATAATGACAGATCGAGAGGCTCGACTAGAAAGAATTGGCGGAGAAATTTTATGTTATATATGGTAATCCTTCTGATATCTGAATTGGATCCAACATTTCCTATTTGTGAAAAAAAAAAAGAGAAAAGATGGGTTGTCTAATATCACTCCTCTATTAGTTGATACTTTAAGGGGGTTTTGCCTGGAATGAAAGAACAAAAATGGATTCATGAAGGTTTGATTACTGAATCACTTCCTAATGGTATGTTCTGGGTTCGTTTAGATAATGAAGATTTGATTCTAGGTTATGTTTCAGGAAGGATACCACGCACGTAGTTTTATACGAATCTTACCGGGGGATAGGATTAAGATTGAAGTAAGCCGTTATGATTCAACCAGAGGTCGTCTAATTTATAGACTCCGCAAGAAGGATTCAAATGACTAGTGGTTTTTCAACTGCAACACTCCTTCCCATGAGAATACAATTCGAGGTTCAAAATTTCAAGAAACTTATTTTCTTCCAAGAAAAAGATTCGTAATTAAAGTTAAGGAATGACCAATATGAAAATAAGAGCCTCTGTTCGTAAAATTTGTGAAAAATGTCGACTGATCCGCAGACGGGGACGAATTATAGTAATTTGTTCTAACCCAAAACATAAACAACGACAAGGATAATCATTCTACTAAAAAGAACTTTCTATAAAAGATTTGATTGATTGATGTACAAATAAAAAAATGAAGGATTTGTTTTGACATGAAATGGATATATCCATATATCTCTGACTCATATTTATGAGATGATAAAATATGGCAAAACCTATACCAAAAATCGGTTCACGCAGAAATGGACGTATTAATTCGCGTAAGAGTGCACGTAAAATACCAAAGGGCGTTATTCATGTTCAAGCAAGTTTCAACAATACCATTGTGACTGTTACAGATGTACGAGGTAGGGTGGTTTCTTGGGCTTCCGCTGGTACTTGTGGATTCAGGGGTACAAAAAGGGGTACACCATTTGCGGCCCAAACCGCAGCAGGAAATGCTATTCGTACGGTCGTTGAGCAAGGTATGCAACGAGCAGAAGTCATGATAAAAGGTCCTGGTCTCGGAAGGGATGCAGCATTACGGGCTATTCGTAGAAGTGGGATACTATTAAGTTTCGTACGAGATGTAACCCCTATGCCACATAATGGCTGTAGGCCTCCTAAAAAAAGACGTGTGTAAAAAGAGAGAGATTTCAAGAGAAATAAATAA